ACAATTTCGAATTATACAGAGAAAAAGACAAAAGAAAGCGCGAAAAAAAAAGAGGAGGACAAAAAAGAAGAAGACAAAAGAAAGGAGAAAGTGCGTATACAAATAGCGGAAGCCTGGGATAGTATTTTACTTGCTCAAGTAATGAGAGGTTTTTTATTAGTAACCCAATCAATTATTAGAAAATATATTATATTACCTTCATTGATAATAGCTAAAAATATCGTCCGTATACTATTATTTCAATTTCCGGAATGGTATGAGGACTTAAAGGATTGGAATAGAGAAATGCATGTTAAATGTACCTATAACGGCGTTCAATTATCAGAAAAAGAATTTCCAAAAAACTGGTTAACAGACGGCATTCAGATCAAGATCCTATTTCCTTTTCGTCTTAAACCTTGGCACAGATCTAAGTTACGAGCCCCTTCTAACGATCCAATGAAAAAGCAAGGTCAAAAAAATGATTTTTGTTTTTTAACAATTTTTGGAATGGAAGCTGAACTACCTTTTGGTTCTCCCAGAAAAAAACTTTCATTTTTTGAACCGATTTTAAAAGAACTCAAAAAAAAAATTAAAAAATTGCAAAAGAAATGTTTTATAATTCTAGGAATTTTTAAAGAACAAACAAAATTGTTTCTAAATGTCTCAAAAAAACCAAAAAAATGGATCATTAAAAACATTCTGTTTATAAAAGAAATAATAAAAGAACTCTCAAAAATAAACCCAATTATATTATTTGGATTGAGAGAAATAGAAGTATATGAATTGAGTGAAATTAAAAAAGATTCAATAATCAGTAATCGGATGATTCAGGAATCGTCCATTCAAATTAGATCTCAGGATTGGACAAATTATTCATTAACAGAAAAAAAAATGCAAGATCTGACTGATAGAATAAACACAATCATAAAGCAAATAGAAAAAATTACAAAAGACAAGAAAAAGGGATTTATAACTTCAGATAGAAATTTGAGTTCTAACAAAATAAGTTATGATGATAAAAGATTGGAATCACAAAAAAATATTTGGCAGATATTAAAAAGAAGAACTGCTCGATTAATCCGTAAATCCCATTATTTTATAATATTTTTCATTGAAAAGATATACATAGATATCTTTCTATCTATGATTAATATTCCTAGTATCAATACACAACTTTTTCTTGAATCAACAAAAAAAATTATTAATAAAAACATTAACAGTAATGAAGCAAATCAAGAAAGAATTAATAAAACAAATCAAAGTTTAATTAAATTTATTTCGATTATAAAAGAGTCACTTTCTAATACTAATATTAGTCTTAGTCAAAAAAATTCAAAGACTTTTTTTGACTTATCTTACTTTTCACAAGCATATGTATTTTACAAATTATCACAAACCCAACTTATTAAGTTAGAGAAATTGAAATCCGTATTTCAATATAATGGAACCCCCCTTTTTCTTAAGAATGAAATAAAGGATTTTTTTGTTGTAAGACAAGAACTATTTCATTCCGAATTAAGACCTAAGAATCTTCGCAATTCTGGAATGAATCAATGGACAAATTGGTTAAGGAGTCATTATGAATATCAATGTGATGTATCTCAAATTAAATGGTCTAGAGTAGTACCACAAAAATGGCGAAATATATTGAACTGTATAGCTCAAAATAAAGATTTATATAAAGATTTGTGTGATTTATATGAAAAAGATGAATTAATTCACTACGAAAAAAAAACAAAAATGGAAACGGATTTATTATTGAATCAAAAGGATAATTTTAAAAAACAATATAGATATGATCTTTTAGCATATAAATCCATAAATTCTGAAACTAAGAAGTACTCTTCAATTTATGGATCACCATTACAAGTAAAAACTAACCAAGATATTTTTTATAATTACAACACACATAAACAAAAATCATTTAATATGGTAGAAGATGATATTCGAGATATGGATAAAAATACGGATAGAAAATTTTTTGATTGGAGAATTCTCTATTTTTGTCTTAAAACGAAGGTCGATATTGAGGCCTGGATCAATATTGATACTGACACTAACAGTAATAAATATACTAAGACTAGGGTTAATAAGTATCAAATAATTGAAAAAATCAATAATAAGGGTCTTTTTTATCTCACACTTCAGCAAGACCAAAAAATCAACCTATCCAATCAAAAACCCCTTTTGGATTGGATGGGAATGAATGAAGAAATACTAAGTCGTCCCATATCAAATCTGGAACTTTGGTTCTTGCCAGAATTTGTGAGACTTTATAATACGTATAAAATGAAACCGTGGGTTATACCAATTAAATTACTACTTTTTAATTCTAATATAAAAAAAAATGCTAGTGAAAACAAAAGCATCACTGGAAATAAAAAAAGAGATCCTTTTATATCAATATCGTCGAATGAAAAAAAATCTCTTGAATTAGAAAACCGAAATCAAGGAGAAAAAGAATCCATGGGCCAAGCAGATCTTAAATCAGCTCTTTCAAACCAAGAAAAAGATGTTGAAGAAGATTATACGGGATCGGACATGAAAAAACATAGAAATAAAAAGCAATACAAGATAAATACAAAAGCGGAGTTTGATTTCTTCCTAAAAAGGTATTTGTATTTTCAATTGAGATGGGATGATTCTTTAAATAAAAAAATAATCAATAACATCAACGTATATTGTCTCCTGCTTAGACTGATAAATCCAAGAGAAATTACTATATCCTCTATTCAAAGGGGCGAAATGAGTCTGGATATTTTGACGATTCAGAAAGATGTAACTCTTACAGAATTTATTAAAAGGGGATTTTTGATTATTGAACCAATTCGTCTAGCTATAAAAAATGATGGAAAATTTATTATGTATCAAACCCTCGGTATTTCATTAGTTCATAAAAGTAAACATCAAATAAATCAAAGATACCGAGAAAAAAAACATGTTGATAAGAATTCTGATGAAGTCATTACAAAACATCAAAAGATGACTGGAAATAGATATAAAAAAAATTATGATTTGTTTGTTCCTGAAAATATTTTATCGCCTAGACGTCGTAGAGAATTGCGAATTCTAATTTGTTTAAATTCTAAGAATAGACATAGAAAGGCATCTTTTTGTAATGGGAATGAGGTAAACAGTCAAGTTGTGGATAAAAGCAAAAAATATAAAAAAAAACTTATAAAATTAAAGCTATTTCTTTGGCCCAATTATCGATTAGAAGATTTAGCTTGTATGAATCGTTATTGGTTTAATACCAATAATGGCAGTTGTTTCAGTATGGTAAGGATACATATGTATCCGCGATTGAAAATTCATTAATAGTAAATTTTTCCTATATTTCCCATACCATATCTGGTCTATGACGACAAAGAGATGCACGCATACATTGTCTTACATTCCATTCTGATACATGATACTAATTCAATGACATATCAATTAGATCTAGAATGAACAAAATTTTCTTATTTTAGGTCTAAACTTTTATCTTTTGTGAGTGAAGAAACCAACCATACTTTTGTATCCCCTTTCAAATCCAATTTTAAAATGAAAATAGGATTGAGTAAGTTTTATTAAATAAAAAAAATTAGAAATTAATAACGAAATACAAATTTTTGTATATACCAAATAAAAATTAGGGGCATTATTATTACTGATCAATAAAGATATCTATCAATAAAAAATATCTTAAAATAAAAAGAGGGGGGGAGAGAAGATTTCAGTTTATGGTAAAAAATTCATTCATCTCAGTTATTTCACAAGAAGAAAAAGACGAAAACAGAGGATCTGTTGAATTTCAAATAGTTAGTTTCACCAATAGGATACGAAGACTTACTTCACATTTACAATTACACAAAAAAGACTATTTATCTCAGAGAGGTTTACGTAAAATTCTGGGAAAACGCCAACGATTACTGTCTTATTTGTCAAAGAAAAATAGAATATGTTATAAAGAATTAATTAATCGGTTGGATATTCGGGAGTCAAAAACTCGTTAATTTTATTTTTCTAAAGGCATTTTGAATTATTTGATTTATTAGATCTTGAATTTTAATGAACTTTTTTTCGTTTTCAGCAATTCATGAAAGAATGAATCGAGGAAAAACCTATGAATATACCGGCTACAAGAAAAGACCTCATGATAGTCAATATGGGCCCCCACCACCCATCAATGCATGGTGTTCTTCGACTCATCATTACTCTAGATGGTGAAGATGTTATTGACTGTGAACCAATATTGGGTTATTTACACCGAGGAATGGAAAAAATTGCGGAAAATCGAACAATTATACAATATTTGCCTTATGTAACACGGTGGGATTATTTAGCTACTATGTTCACAGAAGCAATAACTGTAAACGGACCGGAACAGTTGGGAAATATTCAAGTACCTAAAAGAGCCAGCTATATCAGAATAATTATGTTGGAGTTGAGTCGTATAGCTTCTCATCTGTTATGGCTCGGTCCTTTTATGGCGGATATTGGTGCACAAACTCCCTTTTTCTATATTTTCAGAGAAAGAGAATTAGTATATGATCTATTCGAAGCTGCCACCGGTATGAGAATGATGCATAATTATTTTCGTATCGGAGGAGTAGCGGCCGATCTACCTCATGGCTGGATAGATAAATGTTTGGATTTCTGCGATTATTTTTTAACAAGAGTTGCTGAATATCAAAAACTTATTACACGAAATCCTATTTTTTTAGAACGAGTCGAGGGAGTAGGCATTATTGGTAGAGAGGAAGTAATAAATTGGGGTTTATCGGGACCAATGCTGCGAGCTTCCGGAATACAATGGGATCTTCGTAAAGTTGATCATTATGAATGTTACGACGAATTTGATTGGGAAGTACAGTGGCAAAAAGAAGGAGATTCATTGGCTCGTTATCTAGTCCGAATTGGTGAAATGATAGAATCCGTAAAAATTATTCAACAGGCCCTGGAAGGAATTCCAGGGGGACCCTATGAGAATTTAGAAATACGATACTTTGATAGAGAAAGGAATCCGGAATGGAATGATTTTGAATATCGATTTATTAGTAAAAAGCCGTCTCCTACATTTGAATTGCCGAAACAAGAACTTTATGTGAGAGTAGAAGCCCCAAAGGGAGAATTGGGAATTTTTCTCATAGGGGATCAGAGTGGTTTTCCTTGGAGATGGAAAATCCGCCCGCCGGGTTTTATCAATTTGCAAATTCTTCCGCGGTTAGTTAAAAGAATGAAATTGGCTGATATTATGACGATACTAGGTAGTATAGATATCATTATGGGAGAAGTTGATCGTTGAAATGATAATTGATACACCGGAAGTACAAGATATCGATTCTTTTTCTAGATTAGAATTTTTTAAAGAGGTTTATGGAATTCTATGGGTTCTTGTTCCTATTTTGACTCTTGTAGTGGGAATCACAATAGGCGTACTGGTAATTGTATGGTTAGAAAGAGAAATATCGGCAGGGATACAACAACGTATTGGACCTGAATACGCCGGCCCTTTGGGAGTTCTTCAAGCTCTAGCAGATGGGACAAAACTACTTTTCAAAGAAAATCTTTTTCCATCTAGGGGGGATACTCGTTTATTCAGTATCGGGCCATCCATAGCAGTCATATCAATTTTAGTAAGCTATTCAGTAGTTCCTTTTGGATATCACCTTGTTTTAGCGGATCTCAATATCGGTGTTTTTTTATGGATTGCCATTTCCAGTATTGCTCCAATTGGACTTCTTATGTCGGGATACGGGTCAAATAATAAATATTCCTTTTTAGGCGGTCTACGAGCTGCTGCTCAATCGATTAGTTATGAAATACCATTAACTTTATGTGTGTTATCAATATCTCTACGTGCGATTCGTTGATACATAGACAGAAACTTTTCTCTATTCCTTCCTTTCAAGGAAAGGGTTGGAATGGATTGAGTAGATATCTTAATTTTTTTTTATTCATTATTCGGGTTGATGAACTAAATCAAATAGTTATATGAGTGAAAGAAAACAGCTTATATATAAATTCGCAGTAAAAAGATTGATTCTCATTTTCTATGTATAAGAGTTAGAGAGTTAAGCGGAAATAAACATAAACAGAAGAGACCGTTTCCCCCAAGATTGGTTGATTAGTCATCCTGACTTGAAGCGGGTTCAAAAGATCAACCGTATTGAGTTTTCACTATCATTTTTATGTATTAGCATAACGGGGGATTGAGCAAAAACGAGTGGATGGTTAGAAACACGAACATATGTAAAGGATTAGTAATGGAGATTATGTAAATTTTCCAAAAGGACATTTTTACATAATATACAAACAAAGAATACTAATTGGGGCTTTAAGTTGGTAGAAATGATCAGGCAGTACTCCCCATGACACGATTCCAATCCAGAGTATACTCCTATCCACCGATTTAATAAATAACTATTCGAAACGAAATAATCCTTTACTTTATTTTGAAAGCCCTCTTTTTCTCAGAAATAGAAAGAAGAATAGGAACGAAAAAAAAAAAAAAGAAATACTTTATTTATTCTTTGTTACTTTTATTCTTTCCCATATACATATTAATAGATATATAATTTGTGTCATAATTCATTAATTAATATAGAATTTTTTTTTTCGTACGTGAAACCAACGGGTTATTGATATTTTTACAAGAAGTATTTTATTGAACAGTTAAGTTATTACTGAACAAAGAAGAATTGAAATTATTATTGAAATTATTAAATTAAAGAAAGGATGAGATCAATTCAGAAGTACTTTTTTTATTTAATTTTGAATTAAAATAATTATAACAGACAGAATTCAATTGGTCTAATTTGGGACCGGCCGATAGTTATCCATCCTACAAACATATCAAGATTCAAAAAAGAATACTGACGCGGTCCCTATATTTATTTCTGGCCTTCAAGGAGCCGTATGAGGTGAAAATCTCATGTACGGTTCTGTAATAGCGATGGTAACAGTGATGGTATCACCGACTATAATTATCTAACAGTTCAAGTACAATTGATATTGTTGAGGCGCAATCAAAATATGGTTTTTGGGGATGGAATTTGTGGCGTCAGCCTATAGGGTTTATCATTTTTATTATTTCTTCCCTAGCAGAATGTGAGAGATTACCTTTTGATTTACCAGAAGCAGAAGAAGAGTTAGTAGCAGGTTATCAAACCGAATACTCAGGTATAAAATTTGGGTTATTTTATGTTGCTTCCTATCTAAACCTATTGGTTTCTTCATTATTTGTAACAGTTCTTTACTTGGGAGGTTGGAATATATCTATTCCGGACATATATGTTTCTGAGCTTTTTGAAATAAATAAAACATGTGGAGTTTTTGGAGCGATAATTGGTATCTTTATTACATTAGCTAAAACTTATTTGTTCTTGTTCATTCCTATCACAACAAGATGGACTTTACCGAGGCTAAGAATGGACCAACTATTGAATCTTGGATGGAAATTTCTTTTACCTATTTCTCTCGGTAATCTATTATTAACAACTTCTTTCCAACTCTTTTCACTGTAAAGTAACATTCTATATTCACAACGTGTCTCAAACAAGAGAAATAAACAAACATAAAACTATTCATATATATATTAACGATATGTTCTCTATGGTAACTGGGTTCATGAATTATGGTCAACAAACAGTACGAGCTGCAAGGTACATTGGTCAAAGTTTCATGATTACTTTATCCCACGCAAATCGTTTACCCGTAACTATTCAATATCCTTATGAAAAATCAATCACCGCGGAGCGTTTCCGCGGTCGAATCCATTTTGAATTTGATAAATGTATTGCTTGTGAAGTATGCGTTCGTGTATGTCCTATAGATCTACCCGTTGTTGATTGGAAATTGGAAACTGATATTCGCAAGAAACGGCTGCTTAATTACAGTATTGATTTCGGAGTCTGTATATTTTGTGGTAATTGCGTTGAGTATTGTCCAACGAATTGTTTATCAATGACTGAAGAATATGAACTTTCTACTTATGATCGTCACGAATTGAATTATAATCAAATTGCTTTGGGTCGTTTACCAATGTCAGTAATTGACGATTATACAATTCGAACAATTTTGAATTCGCCTCAAATAAATAAGGAAATCTCTTATTAACGAATAATTTATAATTACTTTACTAATAACTAATATAGAATTTACTAATAACTAATATAGAAGGAATTTAGGTTTCTTTCGTGTTGTTTGGTCAATAACTACAAATACCAACTATTGATTGGTTGGTAAGAAACGCGTCTTAATTTGGATTGAAAATCCATTAATTAATATATCCATAATTGTTTTAAAATATATCGTTTAGAATTTGAACGACTCTTTCAGATAAAGAATGAAATTAGTCCAATAATAGTACTCACATTTATTCATATCCCTTAGTATTTATTTACTTAGGATTAAATTAGGAATTGCTCAAAAATCATAAAAAAAAAATTTATGGTCGGGTCTCAATAAGGTCATGAAAAACATTTCTATTTATTTATCTCTTATTTTACATATAATGGATTTGCCCGGACCAATACATGATTTTCTTTTAGTCTTTCTGGGATCGGTTCTTATACTAGGAGGTATGGGGGTGGTATTATTTACCAACCCCATTTATTCTGCCTTTTCATTGGGACTGGTTCTTGTTTGTATATCCTTATTCTATATTCTATTAAACTCTTATTTTGTAGCTGCTGCACAACTCCTTATTTACGTGGGAGCTATAAATGTTTTAATCGTATTTGCTGTGATGTTCATGAATGGTTCAGAATATTACAAAGATTTGAATCTTTGGACCATTGGGGATGTGGTTACTTTGCCAGTTTGTACAAGTATTTTTGTTTTACTCATGATTATTATTACGGATACGTCATGGTACGGAATTATTTGGACTACAAGATCAAACCAGATTATAGAGCAAGATTTGATAAGTAATAGTCAACAAATTGGAATTCATTTATCAACAGATTTTTTTCTTCCATTTGAATTCGTTTCGATAATTCTTTTAGCCGCTTTGATAGGTGCAATTGCCGTGGCGCGACAGTAAAAAATTTATAGAATTAGCAATGCACGTTAAACTCTGTTCGGTTTTATTACATTACATTTATTTCCCTTTAATTAAAGATTGTTTATGTCTAAAATAGAAATTATTCAATCTATTCTATTAACAATAGAAAATCTGCCTTTGTTCCGTACTTTTTTTTATTCTAGTCAATTGAATCTGTTGAATTGTTGTTCAGTTCATATTGAAATGAATCGAAATTGATAAGGAGTTGGTCAATGATGCTCGAACATGTACTTGTTTTGAGTGCCTACTTATTTTCTATCGGTATCTATGGATTGATCACGAGCCGGAATATGGTTAGAGCCCTTATGTGTCTTGAACTTATACTGAATGCGGTTAATATGAATTTCGTAACATTTTCTGATTTTTTTGATAGTCGCCAATTAAAAGGAAATATTTTCTCAATTTTTGTTATAGCTATTGCAGCCGCTGAAGCAGCTATTGGCCCGGCTATTGTTTCATCAATTTATCGTAACAGAAAATCAACTCGTATCAATCAATCGAATTTGTTGAATAAGTAGTATTAATCATATAAATTCTAATATTCATAAATTAGAATTACCATGACCATACATTCCGTAATAATACATGTTTTCAAAAATGTAAGAAATTAAAGTATCTTGGCTCTATCGCATGAGTCAATCCAGAAGTAGATTGATTAGAAAAATTATGATAAATTATTGATTCATCTGGTGTCTAAATATATGATTCATTTACAAGTTTACTAGATCGAAACTTTCTGACATTCAAAAATTTATAGATCCAAATGTCACATTCAGTAAAGATTTATGATACGTGTATAGGGTGTACTCAATGCGTGCGCGCCTGCCCAACGGATGTATTAGAAATGATACCTTGGGACGGGTGTAAAGCTAAGCAAATTGCTTCTGCTCCAAGAACAGAGGACTGTGTCGGTTGTAAGAGATGTGAATCCGCCTGTCCGACAGATTTCTTGAGTGTTCGAGTTTATTTATGGCATGAAACAACTCGAAGTATGGGTCTGGCTTATTAATACGTTCCAGAAAACCCTACTTGAATACATTTGATTTTTTTACCTTTACCGACAAAAACCCGCGCTCAAAAACTATTTATTTTGAGCACGGGTTTTTCTGGTCCAAGTTTATCTTGTTTTTACCATGAATAATTTTCCTTGGTTAACGCTAGTTGTAGTTTTGCCAATATTCGCGGGTTCCTTAATTTTCTTTCTCCCTCATAGAGGAAATAAGATAATTCGGTGGTATACTATAGGTATATGCATAATCGAACTCCTTCTAACAACCTATGCATTCGGTTATCGTTTCCAATTGGATGATCCATTAATGCAACTGACAGAGGATTATAAATGGATCGATTTTTTTGATTTTTACTGGAGATTGGGAATAGATGGAATTTCTATAGGACCCATTTTACTGACAGGATTTATCACAACTTTAGCTACTTTAGCGGCTCGGCCGATTACTCGAGATTCCCGACTATTCCATTTTCTGATGTTAGCAATGTATAGCGGTCAAATAGGACCATTTTCTTCTCGAGACCTTTTACTTTTTTTCATCATGTGGGAGTTAGAATTAATTCCAGTTTATCTACTTCTATCCATGTGGGGGGGAAAGAAACGTTTGTATTCAGCTACAAAATTTATTTTGTACACTGCAGGAAGTTCCGTTTTTTTATTAATGGGAGTTTTGGGTATTGGTTTATATGGTTCCAATGAACCAACATTAAATTTTGAAACATCAGCTAATCAATCGTATCCTGTAGCACTGGAAATAATATTCTATATTGGATTTCTTATTGCTTTTGCTGTCAAATCACCGATCATACCCTTACATACATGGTTACCAGACACCCATGGAGAGGCACATTACAGTACTTGTATGCTTTTAGCCGGAATCTTATTAAAAATGGGAGCATATGGATTGGTTCGGATCAATATGGAATTATTACCCCACGCCCATTCTATATTCTCTCCCTGGTTGATTATAGTAGGCACAATTCAAATAATCTATGCAGCTTCAACATCTCTCGGTCAGCGTAATTTAAAAAAAAGAATAGCCTACTCTTCTGTATCTCATATGGGTTTCATAATTATAGGAATTGGTTCTATAAGCGATACAGGACTCAACGGAGCCATTTTACAAATAATCTCTCACGGATTTATTGGCGCTGCGCTTTTTTTCTTGGCCGGAACGAGTTATGATAGAATACGTCTTGTTTATCTCGACGAAATGGGCGGAATGGCTATCGCAATTCCAAAAATATTCACGACTTTCAGTATCTTATCAATGGCTTCTCTTGCATTACCGGGCATGAGCGGTTTTGTTGCCGAATTGTTAGTTTTTTTTGGAATACTTACTAGTCAAAAATATCTTTTAATGACAAAAATATTAATTACTTTTGTAATGGCAATTGGAATGATATTAACTCCTATTTATTCATTATCTATGTTACGCCAGATGTTCTATGGATACAAGCTTTTTAATGCCCCAAACTCTTATTTTTTTGATTCTGGACCGCGAGAATTATTTGTTTCGATCTCTATCCTTTTACCTGTAATAGGTATTGGTGTTTATCCCGATTTCGTTTTATCATTATCAGTTGACAAGGTCGAAGCTATTATATCCAATTATTTTTTTCGATAGTTTTTGTGAGTAAACCAAAAAATGAAACTGAAATCCCATGATTTTAAAAATGGTTGATTGTACAATAAAAAAATGAGTCTTTTATATTCTTTTAAGTAAAATAAAAAAATTGGAATTCTATTATAACTAGATATCTTTTGAATTTGTGAGAACCATTTGAATCAAGTAATGGAAATGATTCAAATGGTTCTTGATTGTTTACATGAAGTTTTCGTATATATACCTGTATGCCGTCCTATGTTTATATTCGTCAAGTCTTTTATTCAATTAGATGTTAATGTAAATGAACCATAACTATGCAACCCTATTCCTAATAGATTAACCCCAAAATAGCATATCCAAATTATAAGAAAGCCCATTGAAGCCACAATTGCAGAATTTACACTTTCAAAATTTTTATTTGTTCTAATATGTAAATAAATAGCGAATATGGTCCAAGTAATAAATGCCCAAGTCTCCTTTGGATCCCAATTCCAATATGATCCCCATGCTTCATTAGCCCATACTGCTCCCGAAAGAATACCTACGGTTAAAAGGATAAACCCTAGACTAATAATACGATAACTCCAACGATCCAATTGTTGAATCAATTGATACCTGTAATAATTTTGAGACGAAATAAAAGAAGTGTTTCGTAAGACATTGTTTCTTTCGTTCACGTATTGAATCTCACTAAAGTAAACTGACTCATTTTCTAAATTATTGCTTTTACTAAAAATCCTTATGAATTTTCGAAATGTAATGACTAGAAGAGCTAGTGATAATAATGATCCACACAAAAGAGCTGCATAGCTCAATACCATCATACTTACGTGCATCATTAACCAATGGGATTGGAGAGCGGGTACTAATATCGCGGATTGATGCATTTCAGTTAAAAGACCCGAAGTAGCAAAACCTTGAGTAAAAATAGCACTTGGCGCGGTTATTGCGCTTAAATGGTTTTTATGTTTTTTAAAATACGGAATAATATGAATAATGGAAAAACTCCACGAAAGAAAAATTAATGATTCATATAAATCACTTAATGGTAAATGCCTCAAATACATCCAACGAGTAACTAATAATCCTGTTATGCAGAAAAAAGTAGCTATCATCCCCTTTTCTGACGAATCATCTAGTCCTACGATTTCATCGACTAATAAAATTATCAAATGAATTGTAATTACAATTGAAACGATCGAAAAGGATATATGAGTTAATATATGCTCTAAAGTTGAAAATATCATAAAAATTATTAAATTAATAAGGGCGTCCCTCAATTATAGGAATTGAAATCGGGAATTGAATTCATTATAGGACTTACTCTTTTAGAAGATGCCATGCCGCCACTCGGACTCGAACCGAGATGCTCTAGCACTGCTTCCTAAGAGCAGCGTGTCTACCGATTTCACCATAGCGGCTTATTCGAAATCATAATAACCTATTTTTATTCAATCGTCGAGCTTGAAGGAGTTAATTCAATCCAATATTTTTTTTTAGGAAACCATTCAAATTGATGAATAAAAACTTGTTTAAAAATTAGGGATTAAAACGTTTTCGTTAACGTTAATAATATTGATTTTTCTTATTATTATCTTTTTATTTAGTTATTTAGTATTTTAGGATGTCAATTTTATTTAACTGAACTAACAATGTATTTTTTCGTAGGCTATTACTTTATGCTCTCCTAAAACTAAAATGTAACAGTTGTAACTAGATAATTTTTACTTCAATCCCTGGATATAAGTAAAAAAAATGTTCTGCCTCGTTTGCATTTTTTAATGATTAATTTCTTTTATCATTTATTTTATTAATCTAAAATAAAAAATTCATTTTATCGATTAATAAAAAAATAGAATTTTTATATAACACAATTTCAGCGATACACTCAAAAGATTTATGTAAATATTTGCATAGTTAGGTTGCGTTAGGATTTTTTGTTGTGTAGAGAATTTGCGTTAAGATTTAGCAAACCCATTAAGTTAGGTATTTGGGATGGTCGTATCAATCATATAAAAAAATTTCGTATAGAAATTGTACCGTACTTCAAAATATTTTCTAAATTTTTTAATTAATATATATATATTATATCTTGATCGATCTTCCAATCGAAACATAGGATCTAAAATAGATCACTCAAAATTGGCGCATTCGTCATATAACTACCTAAATCATATAACTACCTAAAAATGGAAACGGGGCTTTTATTAATTTAATTGGGTTTAAGGAATTTATATAGTGATAATAATTTCTAAAACCCAAAATAATGGTTTAAAAGATTATAAAAAACATTTTAAACTTAATCAATTAGTTTCAACGACCTCTTCTTTATAATATAAAATCAAAAATATAACTAAAAAAAAATTCTTTTTATTATTGAGTAAGGGCGATGGGGAAAGTGATAATCCCCATCCGGAAAATGATAAAACATACTAAAATGAAAGGCGAAACCTTGCGCTTGCGTTTACCCTTTTTTCAAACAAAAAAGTACCATTCATTTTTAGAATTCAGTAGACAACAGAATTCTTATCTATATCAGAAACGAAAGAACCATTTGGCTTCAAATTAAAGTAAAACAAATTCAATTTTATATTCGTTTTAAATTAAAACATTATGAGACTAATTCTTTTTTATTTATTTTTTTTTAATGTATATTGTTTATATTGTAATTTATCTTATATATTAATATTTATTCTTTTACTATACTATTATGATGTTAATATTAATTATAATTGATAAATGTTATTTATCATTTTTATAACTTATAAATCTTATAAATAAACTATAAACAAAATTATATCACTTTATTAGTTATTAGAACGATTCAGATTATTTATTTGTTACACAAAAAAAACTTTTTGAACTCCCGGTAGAAAGAGATTTCGCTAACGAAAAAGCTTTCAATGCTGCCCTATATCCCTTCCTTTTCCAAATATTTTTACGAATACGTTTTTTTGAAATAGAGGTGCGCTTTTTTGGAACTGCCATTAAAAAGTTATAATAGGTTTTTCGGTTGGATGTGAAAGACATCTATTGTTCAAAATCAATTGTTCTTTACTATTCTCTATCTATTTTTTCTCTAAATTAGACTCCAAAAAAAGGGGGGGGGTTAAAAATCACATAAAATATTAATAAGAATGATAAGGTACACTATGCCAAATAGATTGAAGTTGATAAAAAAAAAAAAAAAAAAAATAATACAAAAAAAAAAAAAAAAGAAAGATTGTCCGTTTTCTTTCTATTTTCGTCGTGTTACATTTATACATGTAATAAAAAAATCGAAAAGTTTAATAAACCAACCCTTCTCCCGCTTAATTAAAAAATAAAAAAACTTTAATAATTTTTTCTATTATATTAATTAATTTAATATTAATTTAATTGTTCAAGCTCGAAGAAAGAGTCCACAAAATTTGAATTATCAAATGAGACTAGTAGTTAATCTGTTAAAGGATACAAAATACAAAATTTAAAGGCATTTTATTTGCCCCCCCTTTTTTTTTTCCGTAAAATTAAAGTGTTGGATATCATAGCATTTCCTACAAATAGCTTTTATTGTAATGGAAGACAAAGAATTAGTTACAAAACAAATTGGTTAATGATTCTAAATAACCGAATTACAATAAATAGTTTTAGTTATGGGCTTTATGATTCATATCAAATACTGTTTTTGGTATAATTATTTATCCTTGTTCTATAGATATAAAAAAATTATTGTAATACGTAATAATTAAAATGAAAATTAGAATTTTCATTTTTGATCTTCATAAAATTTTATTTAAAAATTTGAATTTAATATTAACAATTCAGTATTAATAAAATTAAATACGTATTTATTTTTCACTAGTGACTTATTTATATCATTTGACCAATTATAACCTCTTGATTTTAAATATTTGAAGTAGTTTGGAAAGATTCAGAATAATTAAGGCTAGAAAATTCTATTTAAGTTTTATTTTATATATCTTAATTTTTTTTTTATTAACCGACCCCTTTCAAAAGAAAAGAAATAAGAACCGGTGACTCAGAAACAATTAATTAAGATAAATTTTTTTTTTTTTTTTTTTTTTTATGGAATATACATATCAATATTCATGGATTATACCTTTCATTCCACTTCCAGTTCCTATCTTAATTGGAACAGGACTTCTACTTTTTCCAACGGCAACAAAAAATCTTCGCCGTATGTGGGCTTTTCCTAGTGTTTTATTATTAAGTATAGTTATGGTTTTTTCAGCCCTTTTTTCTATTCAGCAAATAAATAATAATTCTGTCTATCAATATGTATGGTCTTGGACCATCAATAATGATTTTTCTTTAGAATTTGGCTGCTTGGTTGATCCACTTACTTCTATTATGTCGATATTAATCACTACTGTTGGAATTATGGTTCTTATTTATAGTGACAATTATATGTCTCATGATCGGGGATATTTGAGATTTTTTGCTTATATGAGTTTTTCCAATACTTCAATGTTGGGATTAGTTACTAGTTCTAATTTGATACAAATTTATATTTTTTGGGAATTAGTTGGAGTGTGTTCTTATCTATTAATAGGTTTTTGGTTCACACGACCCAGTGCCGCGAATGCTTGTCAAAAAGCGTTTGTAACTAATCGTGTCGGGGATTTTGGTTTATTATTAGGAATTTTGGGTTTTTATTGGATAACAGGTACTTTCGAATTTCGGGATTTGTTTGAAATATTCAATAACTTGGTTTATAATAATGAAGTTAATTTTTTATTTGTTACTTTATGCGCCTCCCTATTATTTGCCGGCGCTGTTGCTAAATCCGCCCAATTTCCCCTTCATGTATGGTTACCTGATGCCATGGAAGGGCCTACCCCCATTTCGGCTCTTATACATGCCGCTACTATGGTAGCAGCAGGAATTTTTCTTGTAGCTCGGCTTCTTCCTCTTTTCATAGTTATACCTTACATTCTAAATCTAATAGCTTTGATAGGTATAATAACATTATTTTTAGGAGCCACTTTAGCTCTTGCTCAAAAAGATATTAAGAAAAGCTTAGCTTATTCTACAATGTCTCAATTGGGTTATATGATGTTAGCTCTAGGTATGGGGTCTTATCGAGCTGCTTTATTTCATTTGATTACTCATGCTTATTCGAAGGCATTGTTGTTCTTAGGATCTGGATCAATTATTCATGCGATGGAAGCTATTGTTGGATATTCTCCAGATAAAAGTCAGAATATGGTTCTTATGGGCGGTTTAAGAAAACATGTACCAATTACAAAAACTGCTTTTTTATTGGGTACACTTTCTCTTTCTGGTATTCCACCCCTTGCTTGTTTTTGGTCCAAAGATGAAATTCTTAATGATAGTTGGTTGTATTCACCTATTTTTGCAATAATAGCTTGGTCCACAGCAGGATTAACTGCATTTTATATGTTTCGGATTTATTTACTTGCTTTTGAAGGACATTTAAACGTTTATTTTCAAACTTACAGTGGCAAAAAAAGCAGTTCGTTCTATTCAATGTCTCTATGGGGTAAAGATAAAGAAGGACCCGAAATTATTAAAAAAAATTTGCGTTTATTATATTTATTAACGACGAAAAACAATGAAAAAACTTATTTTTTAAACACATATCGAATTAATAGTAATGAAAATAGTAATGAAAATGTAAGAAGCACGGTGCAGCCTTTTATTAGTATTACTCGTTTTGGCACTAAAAGCACTTTCTCATATCCCCATGAGTCAGACAATACTATGTTATTTCCGATGCTTGTATTAGTTTTATTTACGTTGTTCGTTGGAGTCATAGGAATTCCTTTCTTCAATCAGGAAGGAATAGATTTGGATATATTATCCAAATTGTTAAGTTCATCCATAA